CCAACAAGTTAAAAAGTGAAATTTAATTTCAAAGTAAATATATCAGACGAGTTGTATAAAATTAAGAAATTTTGTTAGGGGGGGGGGGGTATATATTTAGTGATTTATATGAAAAACAAGTCTAATTTTGTGGTGGAAAAAGAGGCAATTATATATACATATGATCTTATGCCAGTTATCAAAGTTAATTATTAAATAATAACACTTATATGCACCTAAAATGTGTATAAAAACCTATAATTAGTATATACGGATGGTTTCCTGGAGAGGCCCCTGCTACTTTCTTGGAAGCAAAAGTAGGGGGCCTCCCTGGGGGCCATCTCAAATCTAGCGAATTGTCGATGGCCCATTACCGAATTACACTGATCCTTATAATTGTTCTCAGAGCTTATAACAATGATCATAAGATACACTTCAGATTTTATATTTTTTTGTATTTTTGTATAAATCTTGACCCTTTATATATTGTGAAACGTCTAATTACATATAATTAAATGTATATATAGTAGAAAAAAGTAAAAAATTGGAATGTCGGTTAGTCTTGAATTGTTGGTTATTAGGGCTTTAATCGGATTTTCTGTTACGATATCGAGTAGTCGCTAAACGTTTGGTAACTTGGGGTATTGAAAAATGAGTTTTTTGGTATTAACATTTCAATAAAAAAAATTCTTATAAAGTTACTATGTTATAATTTTATAATGGGTCGATGTGGACAATATTGTGCATGTATTCTATAGTTTGATTCTTGCTATTACCTTTATTAGTTGGCTTGAAAAATACATGCAAATTTTAGTTTGTAATTTACAGCACTGTTCGTTAAATACGAAGAGGGGGTGCGACGCGATTGGTAGTGTGAACTACAATTTTTAGGGGTGCAGTATTAAAAATTTAATGAATCAGATAAGTGTGGATTAAGCAAAGCCTACTCAGGTCAGGTTAAAACTTGTGCCAGCAGCCGCGGTTAGACTCGATGGCCCAGTGAAGGTGAATAAGTGTAAAGGTTAAATGAACGGAAGTTAAATAAAGATTATGTGTTTAATATAATAATAGGTGAAATTTGTTTATTAAATTTAGAAAATTAAACGCAAGTTAAATTTGACTTTAATTGAAGCCTAGAAAATTTAGGTAAGGACCAGGATTAGATACCCTGTTACTCTAATAGGAGCATATAGTGAAAAACTTGAGTATTAGTAATAAATTAATTTTAAATTCAAAGAACCTGGCGGTACTTTAGTCTAGTTGGAGGAACCTGTTTTATAAACGATAAACCACGTAAAATCTTTCTTATTCTTGTATAGCTAGTATACCTTCATTACAGATAATCTTAGTTGATTGATTGTTGTAATCGGTGTAATACTAAATAAATTAGATCAAGGTGCTGCAGATGAATAAGTAAAAATGGGTTACAATGGTTTTAAACGTTAAGCGGAGTATATTTAGAATGAATATATGAAGATGGATTCAATTGTAATTTTAATTTTAATAAGGTAAAATGGTATTAGCTCTAAAGTGTGTACATATTGCCCGTCGCTTTCATTAAATCAAATGAGATAAGTCGTAACATAGTGGGTGTACTGGAAAGTGCACCTAGAAGTAAAGCAAAGCTTTTTAGTTAAGCGTTTCACTTACGTTGAAAAGATATATCGTGCGATTCGATTTGTTTTAAATGTAAACTTGTTAGATATAAGTATTAAGAGGAGTGGGGCGTTTGTTAAGAAAAATAATTTTTAATATAGAATTAATTAGTATATTGAAATTTAATTTTAAACTATAGTTTAAAAGTACCGTGAGGGAAAGTTTAAATATAATGAAAAAATTTAATTTTAGAAAAGAAAATATAAAATCTTGTACCTTTTGTATCAGGGAGAATTTAAATTTTCTAGGTAGAGTAGATGTCCCGAAAAAAGAATAGCTAAAAGATTAAAGTTGTCCTAGTAGCAAATAGGTTTTTAATAGCTTTTTAGTGGTGAAATACTAGTCGGGTCTTTTGATATCTGGTTATTTCAGAAAAAAATTTAATTTTGTTCAAATGTAGGTAAAATTAATTTGATTAAAAAATTGGAGGGAAAAGCTTCTGGTTGATAAATTGGATATAGAGTAATATGATTAGATTAATTTAAACTAAGCTTAGAAGTAGCTATGTTGATAAAGTGTTTTAACTAAAATCCTCAGTGGTTGATATTTGTATCACTCTTGTCCTGCAGTTATGGAATTATGACAAAGAATATTAAATTGTCAGAAATAATGATTTTATTAGTAAAATTGTCTTTGTGAGTAATTGATTAAATGAAATAAAAATTGCTTTTTGTTATTGAATTAAAGATGCAGTAAAGGAACTCGGCAAATGAAATTTCTGCCTGTTTATCAAAAACATGTCTTTATGATAATTTATATAAAGTCTAGCCTGCCCAGTGATGTTTAAATTTAACGGCCGCGGTAGTATGACCGTGCTAAGGTAGCATAATAATTTGTCCTTTAATTGGGGACTGGTATGAACGGTTGAACAAGAAATTAACTGTCTCTATTGCAGATTTTGAATTTTACGTTTAAGTGAAAAGGCTTAAATGAGATAGGGGGACGATAAGACCCTATAAATCTTTATGTTTTAACTAATAAATTTTAGGGATTAGTTATATACCTAGTATTATTAGTTGAAATATTTTGTTGGGGCGACAGGAGTATAATAAGTAACTGCTTTGTTTATAAAATTAATTGTTTTTATTGTGGAAATTGGTATGATCCTCTTTAGAGAAATCAGACTAAGTTACTTTAGGGATAACAGCGTAATCTTTTTTGAGAGTTCATATCGAAAAAATGGTTTGCGACCTCGATGTTGAATTAAAGATCCTTGATGGCGTAGGGGCTATTAGGGGAGGTCTGTTCGACCTTTAAACCTTTACATGATTTGAGTTCAGACCGGCGTAAGCCAGGTCGGTTTCTATCTCCTATAAAAAGTGTAACTCTTTTAGTACGAAAGGATTTAAGAGTTGAAATAGTTTTTTTGATAGGGAATATTACTTTGGCAGAATTTATGCATTAGACTTAGGATCTAATTATATAGAATTTGATGTCTATAGGTAATATGCTGGTTTATTTAACTTAATTGATAAGTTCAGTTAATCATTTTTATTGTTTCTGCTTTAAAGTATTTGTTAGTAATTATTTGTGTATTAGTTGGGGTAGCATTCGTGACTTTACTTGAACGAAAAGTCTTAGGGTATGTACAGATTCGTAAGGGACCTACTAATGTGGGGATTGCTGGCATTATGCAGCCCTTTTCTGATGCTGTGAAATTATTCTCTAAGGAACAAACGTTTCCAGTTTTGTCTAACTTTTTTGTATATTATTTGTCTCCTGTATTTAGATTGACCGTCTCTCTGGTTGGGTGATCGGTTATACCTTATGACCTAGGGATGATGAATTTTTATATGGGAGCTTTATTTTTCTTATGTTGTCTGAGATTAGGGGTCTATCCGGTTATAAGGGCGGGATGATCTTCAAACAGAAAGTACTCTTTACTTGGTAGTCTACGTGCTGTGGCGCAAACGATCTCTTATGAAGTTAGCTTGGCTTTAGTTTTGTTAAGTTTTCTGTTTTTAACGGAGAGGTTTAATTTGGAATTTTTTAGACTTTATCAGGAGAAAGTTTGATTTTTATGAATCACTTTGCCTTTGAGAGGAGTGTGATTGGCATCTTGTTTAGCCGAAACTAATCGGACGCCCTTCGATTTTGCCGAGGGTGAGTCTGAGTTGGTTTCTGGATTCAATACTGAGTACAGTGGGGGTGGTTTTGCCCTTATTTTTATATCAGAATATAGAAGGATCTTGTTTATAAGAATGTTGTTTGGGTTAATATTTCTGGGGGGAGATCTTTCTAGCTTTTTATTTTACATTAAATTAGTTGGTGTGGCTTTTGTCTTTATTTGGGTTCGTGGGACACTCCCTCGTTTTCGTTACGATAAGCTTATGTATTTAGCTTGAAAGAGTTTTCTTCCGGTATCATTAAATTATTTAATTTTTTTTATGGGATTTAAATCTTTATGTTATTGTTTGTTTATTATTTAATTTGATAATTAATATAATATATTATGTAACTCGATTAATAAGAGTAGTATCTCTTTTTAAGCGTTTTCAAAACGCTGGTTTTATATAAACTAATCAATCAATCTAGTAGGGAATCTCATAAGTATATAGAAATGGGGTTAATTACAAAATAAGAGAAGTATAAAACGGTTAGAATTTGTCCGGTCAGAATATAAGGGTCTTCTACGGGTCGTGCCCCAATTCATGTCAACAAAATTAAGATTGATACTAAAGACCAAAATAAAAATTGACTCAGGGGGTAAAAGGCTAATCTTCGGAACTTTGAGCAGTGTGTAGCTGGTAGGATTATAATGATGGCAACCGATAGAACTAGAGCAATAACTCCCCCTATTTTATTCGGAATAGATCGTAAAATGGCATAAGCAAATAGAAAATATCATTCAGGCTGAATATGTGCAGGGGTGGACATAGGATTAGCTGGAATAAAATTGTCTGGGTCTCCAAGAAGATATGGGTCTAAAAGGGTAATCATCACTAAAAGAGTCAACAAGACGATAAATCCGACTAGATCTTTAAAGGAAAAATAAGGATGAAAGGGTACTTTATCGGGTTGCCTTGAAATGCCAAGCGGATTTCCTGATCCTCTTTGGTGTAGGAATACAATATGAATACCAGATAGTGCTATAACTACGAAAGGTAAGAGGAAGTGAAGCGTAAAGAATCGTGTTAGAGTAGCATTTCTTACAGAAAAACCGCCCCAAATTCATTGTACTAGATCGGTACCCACGTAAGGAATTGCGGAGAATAGGTTTGTAATTACGGTGGCCCCTCAGAAGGACATTTGACCTCATGGTAAAACGTATCCTAGGAAAGCAGTTGCCATCGTAGCGAAAAGGATGAAAACCCCAATCATTCAAACTTCAATAAAAAGGAAAGATCCATAATAAATTCCCCGCCCGATGTGCATGTAAAGGCAAATAAAGAAGAATGATGCACCGTTGGCATGTATTGTTCGTAATAGTCAACCATAATTAACATCACGGCAAATGTGGGCAACTCTTGAAAAGGCTAGATTAATATCTGCTGTATAGTGTATTGCTAAAAAAATTCCCGTGAGAATTTGAACTGAGAGACATAGGCCTAATAGGGAACCGAAATTCCAAAGTGTTGAAATATTCCTCGGAATGGGTATATCAACTATAGCTCCGTTTATGATTTTAAACAATGGATGTGTTTTCCGAATTGGTGTTGTCATTTATTTTGATAAGCGTAAAGCGCCCAAAAAAACTGACGTTACTTCAACTACTACAATAAGTGTAAATAGTAGGTATAAAATTACTACGATAGTCATTTTTATTACTGGAAAGTTGTAAATAAGTAGGGTCAGATCAGATGAGTAATCTAATGCGTTTTTAGTAAATTGAAAGGAATGTTGTATAGAGACCGGTTGGAAGGAGAATAAAGTATCACTAAAGAAGAGAATTATAGATATAAAGGAGGAAACTAAAGCAATAAGTCCGGCGTAAAAGAAGGATGTTTTAAAGGATTCGTTTGAAGCTAGAGAAGCCACGTAAATGAATAACACTAATATACCTCCTAAGAAAACTAAAAACAAGATATATGAGAATCAAAATGACGAGGAAACTAGACCAGTTGATAGGGAAATCAACGATGTTTGAATAAGGAGGATAATTCCAGCAGCGAGGGGATGAACTAGACGAGTGAACAGAATTGATAAGAAGAAAATAATAGGTATAAAAAAGATAATAATATCAGGAAATAGTTTAATTAAAATATTAATTTTGGGGATTAAAGATAGGGTTTGGAACTTTTTTCCTGATGTTTTGAGAATTTTAATATTCTTTTTTGGTTTACAAGACCAAAGTTTTCATATAAACTATCAAAACTAATGATAATTTTAAACTTTTTATATTGATTAGTGCCTAGTGTTATGGTGCTTTGTGGAATGTGAGTGTTTTGTTCAAAGCGAAAGCATCTTTTAAATACATTATTGAGGTTAGAGTTTGTAATGTTGGGGGTATTTTTTGTCTTAACTTGTGGACTGTCTTGTCAGGGTTATGAGTCTTTTTTTCTACTGTTTTTTCTAGGAATAGTGGCATGTGAGGGGGCTTTGGGGTTGTCGATCTTAGTGTCTGTAGTTCGGACTCACGGGAATGATTATTTTAATAGGTTTAATTCTTTACAATGTTAAAGCTTTTAATTGCTACGGTTATATTAATAATGTTTGTAAGAATGTGGGAAGTGGTCCAGTTTTTTTTATTTGTTTTGTCTTTTCTTTTTTTCCTAAAGTGTAGTCATGATTTCTTTCTTTATGAGCTTGGATATATAATGGGTATGGATTATTTAAGGTTTGCTTTGATTTTGCTGAGGATTTGAGTTGTTGGATTGATGGTTTGTTCAAGGCAAAAGGTTAAGAAAAATGAATATTTTAGGGAAGGCTTCCTTCTAGTTAATCTATCTCTTTTGGTTTGTTTATTGTTAACTTTTTCTGTTATAAACTATTTGTTTTTTTATATCAGATTTGAGAGAAGTTTAATTCCAACTTTAATTTTAATCTTGGGTTGAGGATATCAGCCTGAGCGAGTCCAAGCTGGTTTGTACATGTTGTTTTATACCTTATTTGCTTCACTTCCTTTATTAATTTGCATTTTTATACTGTATAATGTAGGTGGAAGTTTAACTATTGGTATACCTTATAAGATCATAGAGTTAAATTTTGAGTCTATGTTGTGATATGTTTCTTCAGTATTTGCTTTTCTAGTTAAACTTCCTATATATTTATTCCATATTTGATTACCTAAGGCTCACGTTGAAGCTCCAGTAGCTGGTTCTATGATTCTTGCTGGTGTTCTATTAAAATTGGGCGGTTATGGTATCATTCGTATTTTACCGATTTTTTCTTTTATTAATAAGAGATTTGTTTGGTTGTGAGTTAGTTTAGGAATTGTAGGGGGAGTTTTAGTGAGGCTTATATGTTTGCGGGAAGTAGATATTAAGTCTTTAATTGCTTATTCTTCTGTAGCTCATATGGGAATGGTTTTAGGGGGTCTTATAACATCAAGGTGGTGAGGAATAACTGGTTCTCTTGTAGTTATGGTTGGTCATGGTTTGTGTTCATCTGGTTTGTTTTGTTTGGCCAATATGGTCTATGAGCGGATTGGTAGACGTAGAATATTAATCGGAAAGGGTTTATTGAGATTTATGCCAAGCATGGGATTGTGATGATTTGTGTTAAGAATTGGGAATATAGGCGCACCTCCAACTTTAAATTTTGCTGGGGAAGTTCAAATTTTATGTAGTTTAATTGGGTGGAGAAAAGTTACTATAATTGGTTTAGGAATGCTTCTATTTCTAAGTGCTAGATATACCATTTATATATATAGAATTAGACAGCATGGTTTATTTTATAGCTTATTATTTTCTTGCAGCCCTGGCAAAATTCGGGAATTTTTAATTTTATTACTTCATTGGCTTCCTTTAAATGTTTTAATTGTTAAAATTAGAACTTTGACCTTTATGCCTTATTTAAGTAGTTTAAAAAAAACGTTGGTTTGTGGATCCAAAGATATAAATTGTTTATCTTAAATCATGATTTTTAAAATACCTATAAACTTAAGTAGATTTGTTTTTCTTGGAGTATTGTCGTCTTGTTCATTAGTTTCGGCTTTATTTCTTTTGTTTTCAAATGTTGCTTTTTTAATTGAATGGGAGTTTTGTATTTTAAATGGATGCCCCCTGGTGATAACTATCATTTTGGACTGAATGTCTATAATATTTTCTGGTTTTGTTTTGTTTATTTCTTCGATGATTCTATATTATAGGGGAGAGTACATGAAAGATGATAAAAATTTCAATCGATTTATATATTTAGTAATTCTTTTCGTTTGTTCAATGATTATAATAATTGTTAGACCCAATCTAATTAGAATTCTCCTTGGTTGGGATGGGCTAGGTTTGGTTTCTTATTGTTTGGTTATTTATTATCAGAATGAAAAATCTTCTAATTCAGGAATGATTACCGTGTTGTCGAATCGGGTTGGTGATGTTGCGGTATTAATAAGAATTGGCTTAATATGCAAATTTGGGGGATTTAACTTTATGCTTTATTCTTCAGAAATTGGGTATCAAGAGATATTAATAATAACTACGTTAGTTATAGTAGCTGGGATGACTAAAAGAGCTCAGATTCCATTCTCAGCTTGGCTTCCAGCAGCGATGGCTGCTCCTACCCCTGTGTCTGCTCTAGTTCACTCATCCACATTAGTTACTGCGGGGGTTTACCTGTTGATTCGATTTAGCCCAGCTTTGATAGAATCTTCTGTCTCAACTCTCTTACTACTGATTTCTTGTCTTACCATGTTTATGGCTGGCTTAGGGGCTAACTTTGAATATGATCTAAAGAAGATTATCGCTCTTTCAACATTGAGACAGTTGGGAGTGATAATAAGAATTTTGTCTTTAGGAATACCTGAATTAGCTTTTTTCCATCTATTGACCCATGCTTTATTTAAGGCTTTATTATTTATGTGTGCCGGAATAATTATTCATAGAATGAAGGAGTGTCAGGATATTCGTCGTATGGGATGTTTGATTTATAGAATACCTCTAACTTCGTCACTTATGACCCTATCTAATTTGGCTCTTTGTGGAATGCCTTTTATGGCAGGCTTTTATTCAAAAGATTTAATTCTTGAGGTGGCCTTTATGAGAAATATTAATATAGTAGCTTTTTTATTGTATGTTTTGGCTACCGGTTTAACTGTATGTTATACCTTCCGTCTTGTGTTTTATATTATTAGGGGGGAACCAAATATTAGGTCTTTTATCTCAATTAGGGATTCTTCTACTACCATGACTAATCCTAGATTAATGTTGGCAATAGGTGCTGTAGTAATGGGGTCAATCTTGTCTTGATTATTATTCCCTGAGAGATATATGATCTGTTTGAGATTTTTTTTAAAAATTTTAGCGTTGGCGGTGAGATTGTTAGGTGGTGTGTTGGGATATATGTTAAATTTTATAAACATGAACTATAATCTGAAATCTATCGATCTTTTTTCCGTTTCTAGGTTTGTTGGTTCGATGTGATTTTTGCCTCATTTATCTGGATTTCTGCCTTCTAGGTTAACATTAAAAGTCGGAAGAAAACTCAAAAAGAGTTTTGACGGGGGATGATTAGAGTATCTAGGTGGACAGGGAGGTTACAGTATTTTAATGCAAGGCTCTAGTTACATTGAAATGACACAAGATAAAACTTTCAAAATTTTCATAAAAACTTTATTTTTTTGAGTTATCATTCTTTTAATTATGCTTTATTACTCGTATAATTTATGTTTAGAATATTGCATTGAAGCTGCAAATGAGGTTAGTTTACCTGCGGGTGTGGAAGTGTATTTTTAGAAGAAATTGATCTTCATCTTTACATTGAAAATGTAACGTGTTATGGGTTACACTATAAAAAAGATGCATAAACGGAGTTGAACCGCTTTGAAAATAAGTTAGAAGCTTTTTTCATTCCACAAATGCTTCCTTGGTAGGAAAGTGAATTTCAATGAAATCATTAACAGTGATAAGCCTCTTTTTGGCTTCTACCAAAGGCAATTAGAGGTCTACAAGACCAAAGCTTAGGTCGAAACTAAGAGCAAATTTTCGCTTTCTAATTAATGAGGTTAGTTAAATATAACACCTTGTAAGTGCAAGTTACATATCATCGTTGACTATAACCCCATTGAGATCATTCAAGGGCTCCAGAGTGTCATTCCAGATAGAGTCCTAAGAGAAGAATCCATAAAAAAATAAGTCCTGTAGAGGATCACGAAATTAGATTTGACAAGTTTATAGTGCAAACTAGAGGAAGCAAAAGTGTAATTTCTACGTCAAAGATTAAGAAAATGACAGCAATTAAAAAGAATTTGAGAGAAAATGGAATGCGCGCTGATCCTTTAGGGTCAAATCCACATTCAAAGGGGGATATCTTTTCTCGATCAATAATTGTTTTTTTTGAAATAATTGATGCAATTGTCAATAGAATGAAACAGATAATTAAAGTTACAAAGGAAATAGATAAGATTAAAAAGATTAACTTCTCTAAATTTATTTAGACTTTCCACTTGGAAGGAGGAGGTACTTAATATACTAAAAAGTTTATCCCCCTCATCAATAGACACAAACATAAAGGAACAATCAAACTACATCGACAAAGTGTCAATATCATGCGGCAGCTTCAAATCCGAAGTGGTGGTTACATGAGAAATGACATATATAAAGTCGATACAGGCAGACTCTTAAAAATAGTGTTCCAATAATAACATGGAGACCATGAAATCCAGTGGCTACAAAGAAAGTAGAACCATAAACTGAGTCTGCGATTGTGAAAGTGGCTTCGAAATATTCTAACGCTTGGAGGGCAGTAAAATAGGCACCTAGTAGAATCGTCAAAAATAGTCTTTGAATGGCTTCCGAGTGTTTAGACTCTATAATAGAATGATGAGCTCAAGTTACCGTGGCTCCGGAAGAAATTAAAATAGTTGTATTTAATAGGGGAATTTGGAATGGATTAAACGGTTGAATTCCAGCAGGAGGTCATGAAGTTCCAATTTCAACTGTGGGGGCTAATCTTCTGTGAAAGAAAGCTCAAAAGAAAGAGAAAAAAAATAAAACCTCTGAAGCAATAAATAAGATTATACCTCACCGAAGTCCTTTGCTGACTACTGATGTATGTAGACCTTGATAAGTGGCTTCCCGGGTAACATCTCGTCATCATTGAATTATCGTTAAAATAGTTCTGATTACTCCTAAGAGAAGAAGTCTAATATCAGTTTCTTGAAATCATTTTACCAGGCCTGTGGTAAGCATTATGGCTCTAATGGATCCTGTTAAAGGTCATGGTCTTTCGTTTACTAAATGATAGGCGTGAAATCCGTGAGAAGATGACATTAGTTAATTTCTCTTGTATAGAGAGTTCCTAGGACCGTGAATACGTAGGATTGAATAACTGCAACAGCTGATTCTAAAAGAAGAAGTAAAATTTGCGAGATGATGAGGATATAAAGTAAAGTGGATGAAGTTATGTGAGGCCCAGATTGTCTTAAGAGAGTTAAAAGAAGATGGCCGGCAATTATATTGGCTGCTAGTCGAATTGCCATAGTTCAAGGTCGAATTAGATTTCTAATTGATTCAATTACGACCATAAAAGGTATAAGAATTCTCGGTGTTCCCTGGGGCACTAGGTGAGCAAACATATGTTGAGTGTGTTTTAGCCATCCATATACCATTAAAGTTACTCAAATCGGAAGGGCTAGAGCAAGAGTTATGGCCATGTGGCTCGATCTTGTGAAAATATATGGGAGTAGGCCTAAGGAGTTGTTGAATACAATTAATCTAAAAAGCGACGTTATAATTAAAGTTACTCCAACGTGAGAACTCGATAGGAGGGATTTTAATTCTGAGTGAAGAGTTTGTATCAATTCAGATCAAATGACCAATCATCGAGAGGGTGAAGCTCAATAAGATATTGGTAAGAATAAAATTCCAATAAATGTGGATAATCAATTTAGGGGGATTGAAAATAAGCTAGAAGAAGGTTCAAAAATAGAAAATAAGCTAGTTATCATTTTCAGTTTTTTTCGATTTGTTTTGGTTGTTCAGGAAAGATGTCAATTTTCTTAGGGGGAAAAATAAAGTAATTAAAAACAGTGAACAGAGCTAAACTAAATAGGAATATAATAAATAGATTAAACCATATGAGGGGTCTTATCTGTGGCATAGAAAAATGTCCTAAGGACAACTCAAGCTTGACAAGCTTGCATTATGATTTAACTAATTTTTCTAGATTGTAAACTTCACCTGAGGTATCTAGGTACCATGATAGGTTTAAAAGACCTACACTTTCATCAGTCATCGGGTGAATCTTCTCTTGAAGTTGCCACTCATGACAAGAAAGAGTTAGTAGAAACCGATTCAACTACAATAGGCATAAATCTATGATTGGCTCCGCAGATTTCTGAGCACTGACCAAAGAACAATCCAGGACGGGAGGCCACGAAACTTACTTGATTTAGTCGTCCGGGGACAGCGTCGGTTTTAACCCCTAGGGACGGAACTGCTCATGAGTGAATCACGTCGGCTGCAGTTACTAAGACTCGAATTTGTGTATCCATGGGAACAACCATACGATTATCAACGTCTAGAAGACGGTATCCAAACTGTTCTAAATCGTTAGACGGTGTTATATAAGAGTCAAATTCTACTTCAGCAAAATCTGAGTATTCATAGCTTCAATACCATTGATGGCCCACGGTTTTGATAGTAAGTCTAGGTGAATTAACTTCGTCAAGTAAGTAGAGCAGACGAAGTGATGGTAACGCAATAATTACTAGAATAATCGCCGGTAGAATAGTTCAGATTATCTCGATGGTTTGATTTTCTAATAAAAATCGGTTAGTCAGAGTATTGAATAAAAGGGATGCTATTATGTAACCTACTAGAGAAGTAATTACAATAAGGATAATTATGGTGTGGTCATGAAAAAAAATTAATTGCTCTATTAATGGAGAGGCCCTGTCTTGAAATCCTAAATGTCTTCATGTTGCCATTAATTTTCTAAGAGAAGAAATTCTTCATACCAGGAGCTTAAATCCTGTGCATTTTTCTGCCATCTTAGAATGCAGTTAGAAGGGGAATTTCCATATAACTATGATCGGCAGGGGGATAAGGATGGATTCACTCGATCGAGGTAGGTATGAATGAGTTAAACAGAATCGGACGCTTGGAGGCTAACCCCTCTCAAATAATGAATACGAACAACAGGACGGCAACTAAAGAGATAGATGATCCAATAGATGAAACAACGTTCCAAGTGGAGTAGGCATCAGGATAGTCTGAATAGCGCCGAGGCATTCCGCTTAATCCTAGGAAATGTTGTGGGAAGAATGTAATGTTTACTCCAATAAATATTGCTGTGAATTGAACTTTTAATCATTTGGGATTTAGAGTTACACCCGTAAATAGGGGAAATCAGTGTGCAATTCCGGCGAAAATACCGAACACCGCTCCTATGGACAATACGTAGTGGAAGTGAGCTACTACATAATAAGTGTCGTGAAGGATAATATCGATGGATGAATTAGCAAGGACAATTCCGGTCAACCCACCAACCGTGAACAGGAAAATAAATCCTAGAGATCATAGGAGGGAGGGAGTTAATGTAAAATGTGCTCCATGCAAAGTTCCTAGCCATCTAAATACTTTAATTCCAGTTGGAACGGCAATAATTATTGTTGCTGAGGTGAAATAAGCTCGAGTGTCGACGTCTATTCCGACTGTGAACATATGGTGTGCTCACACTATAAAACCCAAGAGCCCAATTGATAATATAGCATAAATTATACCTAGAGCTCCGAAAGGTTTTTTCTTGTTGGACTCCTGGGATACAATATGTGAAATTATACCGAATGCTGGTAAAATAAGAATGTATACTTCTGGATGCCCGAAGAATCAGAATAAGTGTTGATAAAGGATGGGGTCTCCTCCTCCTACGGGATCAAAAAATGATGTATTTAAATTTCGATCAGTGAGGAGTATAGTAATAGCTCCGGCTAGCACTGGGAGGGAGAGAAGAAGTAGAATGGCGGTAATAAAGACAGATCACACGAATAGAGGTATCCGGTCAAATGTTATACCTGAGGATCGCATATTAATTACTGTTGTAATAAAGTTTACGGCTCCAAGAATTGAGGAGACACCTGCGAGATGAAGAGAAAAAATACCTAAATCTACTGATGCACCAGCGTGAGCTACTGCACCGGCTAAGGGAGGGTAAACCGTTCAACCAGTCCCTACTCCTCTTTCCACTATTCCTCTAGCCAGAAGAAGTGTTAAGGAGGGGGGTAAAAGTCAGAATCTTATATTATTTATCCGGGGGAATGCTATATCAGGCGCACCTAATATGATTGGAACAAGCCAATTTCCGAATCCTCCAATTATAATAGGTATTACTATAAAGAAAATCATTACAAAAGCGTGGGCGGTTACAACGACATTGTAAATTTGATCGTCTCCAATTAGTCTTCCTGGTTGACCTAGTTCCGCTCGAATAATAAGTCTTAAGGAAGTCCCTACTATACCAGCTCATGCTCCAAAAATAAAATATAGGGTACCAATGTCTTTATGATTTGTTGAAAAAAATCATCGTTGCGTGATGTGATGGCTGAGTTATAAGCGATAGATTGTAAATCTATTAACAAGATTTTTCTTTCTCATCAGGTGGTTCGGTAGTTTAATCTAAGAATACCAGATTGCAAATCTGGAGATGTAAGTGTATACTCGAGCTTAAGATTTAAAAGAGTCTATCTTTTTTTTACGCCTTTGAAGGGCGTTAGTTTGAATAACTTAAAATCTTAAACTAAAATGAAGATTGATGGAACAAGTAGTATAAATAAATTTACTGAAATAAATATTGGTCTTAGGGATCTAGCATTTGGTGTAAAATTTAATCTTAGTTTAGTCTTAAAAGAAATTAGTAATAAATAACTGACGGCCATCCGAAGGTAAAAATAAAGTGTGATAAGTGAGGAGGCAATTAAAATTAAAGCTGGAATAAATATTTTTGCTATAGTTATTGATTCAATTATAACCCATTTGGGGATAAATCCTGTAAATGGTGGTAATCCTCCAAGGGAGAGAAGAGAAAAGGAGTTGACCAAATTTGTATATGGATTTAAGTTTTTGTTTATGAATAACTGAGGTAGGAAGAATGTTTGCTGAAAATTAAATAGGAGACAGATTGATACGGATACAACGCAATAAAATAAAAAGTAGATTAATCAGGACGATTCTCTAATTGTAAGTGCAGTAAGTATTCATCCGATGTGATTCAAAGAGGAGAATGCTAACATTTTTCGTAAGGAGGTCTGGTTTAATCCACCTACAGATCCGATTATAGCAGAAAGCATCGCACATAGAATTATAATATAAGAAATTAACGGATTTGTAACAATGTGACAGATTAAAAATATAGGGGCCAGTTTCTGAACTGTTATTAAGATAATTGCTTGAATCCAGTTTAGACCTTCTATGACTGCGGGGAGTCAAAAATGAAATGGACTGGCCCCTAGTTTTAAAATTAGAGCGAACAGAATGGTCGAATAGAATATTTCTGAATTGATCGAGATAGGTGCTGCAAAGATAATAAGGGCTGATCCGATAGCTTGAATCAGGAAGTACTTAAGAGCTGCTTCACAAGAAAATTTATCTTTCCCTCTGGTCAAGATGGGAATAAATGATATTAAGTTTAGCTCTAATCCGATTCAAGCCATAAGTCAAGAATTAGAAGATAAAGCTAGAACTGTTCCTGTAATAAGAAGAAATCCGAATAGTATCTTTTGTGAGGATAGTAACATAAAAAAGAGTGAAAAATTCACATGGATGGGGTATGAGCCCATTAGCTTTAGCTTAGCTTATCTTTTTGAGGTCAGGTATGAGTTGGTGTAAAGAGCATAAGAATTTTTGATATTCTTGGAATTGGTGTAAGTCCATTACTTGTAATACGAGCAGGTCAGCCTACATTACTTGTCCTATCAAAACAAACCTTTTATCAGGCATCGTATT